GTATCTTTGGTTTCATAGTCAGGAGTATAATAAGTCAATTTGTAATCTTTAACACCAGCTTTGAATCCAGCACTTGCTTTAGTCTCTGTTTGTGGTGACATAAGTCCCTCCCTACAACTCATGAATTAAGAATTCTTACAACAACAAGGTCTACTCGATATGTATTAGGCGTAAATAACTCAAAACCTTTGACAACAATTTTTCAAACACAAAATATTTAACGAATATTATAAACTAATTAAAATGTTAAAATTGGTTTGTTATTAGACCATGTATTTGATAAATAAAATACATCATTATTGTATATCTATATTATTGTATACTCTTTTATATATATGGTGCAACCCAATCCTTGTTTTGCAAGTTTATAATGGAGGAGTATATCCCTTCTTAATTATTAATCTAAGAAATGAAATACTAATAAAAATTCCCTCTTGACAGTGATATATGTTGTATATGTAAATCCTAGATGTGAAACTAGGCATAAATCGTAGTATAAAACACAAAAATCCATAAAAAAAGAAATAAAGATTGGTTGAACTTGAAAATTTCATCATTCAATGTGTAGTGTAAATGATTGAATTGGATTCATTTGAGTGGTACAAACTAAATCGAATGCTAACTCCATTTATTTATTATTGAATTAACTGATCAATTTGATATCGGACATATTTTTTTCGGTACTATTCAAAAATTTCGACATATTTTACTTTATTATTATGAGAACAAATCCTACTACTTCTGGTCTTGGCGTTTCCACGCTTGAAGAAAAAAACCTAGGGCGTATCGCTCAAATTATTGGCCCGGTATTGGATGTCGTTTTTACCCCTGGCAAAATGCCTAATATTTATAATGCTTTAGTAGTTAAGGGTCGAGATACTGCCGGTCCACAAATTAATGTTACTTGCGAGGTACAACAATTATTAGGAAATAATCGAGTTAGAGCTGTCGCTATGAATGCTACAGATGGGCTGATGAGAGGGATGGAAGTGATTGACACGGGAACTCCTCTAAGTGTTCCAGTCGGAGGAGCTACTCTTGGACGAATTTTCAATGTTCTTGGGGAGCCTGTTGATAATTTAGGTCCCGTAGATACTCGCACAACATCTCCTATTCATAGATCGGCGCCTGCCTTTATACAGTTAGATACAAAATTATCAATCTTTGAAACAGGAATTAAAGTAGTGGATCTTTTAGCTCCCTATCGCCGTGGAGGAAAAATAGGGTTATTTGGAGGAGCTGGAGTAGGTAAAACAGTACTCATCATGGAATTGATCAACAACATTGCCAAAGCTCATGGAGGCGTATCCGTATTTGGCGGAGTAGGCGAACGTACTCGTGAAGGAAATGATCTCTACATGGAAATGAAAGAATCTGGAGTCATTAATGAAAAAAATATTGCAGAATCAAAAGTGGCTCTAGTCTATGGTCAAATGAATGAACCTCCGGGAGCTCGTATGAGAGTTGGTTTGACTGCCCTAACCATGGCAGAATATTTCCGGGATGTTAATGAGCAAGACGTACTTTTATTCATCGACAATATCTTTCGTTTCGTCCAAGCAGGATCGGAAGTATCCGCCTTATTAGGGAGAATGCCTTCTGCAGTAGGTTATCAACCTACACTTAGTACAGAAATGGGTTCTTTGCAAGAAAGAATTACTTCTACCAAAGAGGGATCCATAACTTCGATCCAAGCAGTTTATGTACCTGCGGACGATTTGACCGACCCTGCTCCTGCCGCGACATTTGCACATTTAGATGCTACTACCGTACTATCAAGAGGATTAGCTGCCAAAGGTATTTATCCGGCAGTGGATCCTTTAGATTCCACGTCAACTATGTTACAACCTCGGATTGTTGGCGAGGAACATTATGAAATTGCGCAAAGAGTTAAGCAAACTTCACAACGTTACAAAGAACTTCAAGACATTATAGCTATACTTGGGTTGGACGAATTATCCGAGGAGGACCGTTTAACTGTAGCAAGAGCACGAAAAATTGAGCGTTTTTTGTCACAACCCTTCTTCGTGGCAGAAGTATTTACTGGTTCTCCAGGTAAATATGTTGCTCTCGCAGAAACAATTAAGGGGTTTCAATTGATTCTTTCCGGAGAATTAGATGGTCTTCCCGAGCAGGCCTTTTATTTGGTGGGTAACATTGATGAAGCTACCGCGAAAGCTATGAACTTAGAAGGGGAGAGCAATTTGAAGAAATGACCTTAAATCTTTGTGTACTGACTCCTAATCGAATTATTTTGGATTCAGAAGTGAAAGAAATCATTTTATCTACTAATAGTGGCCAAATTGGTGTATTACCAAACCATGCCCCTATTGCTACAGCTGTAGATATCGGTCTTTTGAGAATACGCCTCAATGACCAATGGTTAACTGTGGCTCTGATGGGCGGTTTCGCTAGGATAGGTAATAATGAGATCACTATTTTAGGAAATGATGCAGAGATGAGTACTGACATTGATCCGCAAGAAGCTCAACAAGCTCTT